TTTACAAGATAACTTGGGTCTGTGTCAATTAAAAGGATGAAAAAGATTACAATTATATTAGGTACCGGAATTTCTTGGGTCTTCAAAAAGAAGAACTTTGTACATAATTTGACTTAAGTTTTATAAAACGAGTAATAATCTGGATTGTGAATTACTCAACTGAGTAATACTTGCTCAAATCAAAGATATTTATTTGTCCGTCTATTATATTTATATATATCCCAAGACTTTTGATAATAAAAAAAACCCTTTATATTGGAAAAAGGGGGAGAACATAACTATCTTCAAAATCCTAATGCAAAAAAAGATAAATAGTTAGGGAGTGAAATAAGCTTATTGGGGATAGAGGGACTTGAACCCTCATGATTTTTAAAGTCGACGGATTTTCCTCTTACTATAAATTTCATTGTTGTCAGTATTGACATGTAGTACGGGACTCTATCTTTATTCTCATCCGATTAATAAGTTCTTCACAATATCTATCAGACTATGGAGTTAGTGTGAATATTTTAATGAATAAATCTTGATTGATTCTGCTTTCAACTTTGAATGGATTCACAAGAATTCTTGCATTTTTTCATTTAATCTTCTAGATCTCTACTCTAAATATAGAATAAAGTATGGATTTATATATATAATATATAAAAAAAAATACAGAACAGATTCGGGTTGTCATTAATCATTTCACTCCGTCGATTTTACCCCCCCCTTTTTTATGGGAATTTAGACGGAAGAAGTCTTATAACAACACAGCACAGTCAACCCAATTTGTTAGAACAGCTTCCTTTGAGTCTCTGCACCTATCCTTTTTTTCTTTTGAAAAAAGGAAACAAAAGGAGTTGGCTCAGGATTACCCTTTTTTTTTTCCAGGGTTTCTCTGAATTTGAAAGTTTTCACTTAGTAGGTTTCCATACTAAGGCTCAAGCCAATTAAGTCCGTAGCGTCTACCGATTTCGCCATATCCCCGTTGTATTTTACAAAATTAGGATCCCAATCTGATGTCCTCCCCTTCCTTACCTTTCCATTTTTTCGATTTTTTTTTATACTGATTTATATACTGAAAATTCTCTTTTTTTCTTTATCTTATTTTATTTCTATTGCGAAGCCTATCAAATAGAAATAAAACAAATAGAAATAAAATAGAAATTGAATTTTGTCTAATATGAAATGATTCTATCATTTCTGTAGGTACAATTCAATATAGATGAATAGAGAGTATATATATGTCTCTTTCGCTTATGCAGTTTGTAATACTCAAAGGGTCGATTCTTTGGTTTTCGTCTTAGTTTCTTGAATGAAAATAGAATAATATTTTATTATGATCTGGATTTCATTTTTTGTTTTTTAGGTTTTCTTGGGGTAACATAACTAAAAAAATCGCTATTCATTATATCTATTTATGACATTTTTTTTTCAAATTAATAGAACTCATTATATATTCTTTTTTTTTATAATAATATAATAATATATAATATAATTATATTATAATTATAATAATATAATAAATTAATTAAAAATTTATGAACATTTCAATTTTACATAGAATCTGCTCTAGACGAAAAATCTAGAATCTCTAGAGATAGAAATAAACGAAATTCAATATTTATTTTTATTTGATTGGACCTATTTATTTAAAATTTTTTTATATAATTTATATCATATTATATCATAAAAGAATAAAAATGAATAAGCTTAAACTAAGATATAGTTTTTATGTATGTAGACTTTCTATGAGCCTGCTTAGCTCAGAGGTTAGAGCATCGCATTTGTAATGCGATGGTCATCGGTTCGATTCCGATAGCTGGCTTTTCTTTCTTTTTATTTGTTGTATTTTATTATTTTTTTTTTTAATCTTTTAATCAAAGAACAAAAAAAATAATTAATTAATAATTATTAATAATTAAAGGGCACCCTTCGTCAAAAGGTTACTAATCTATAATGTCAATGTCGTAGAAATTACCAACTATGAATAAAAGGAAAAGCAAAGGGTTGAGTCTTGCTATAATAAATCCTGAAAAAGACTTTTTCGTTTCCTTTTCTTTTTTTACTTATACTTAACATAGATTAATACAAAATTAAAAAGATAGAATATAAAAATGGGTTTGTATATCATATATACAATACAATACATCTCATTATTCATTGTATTGTAATTATTCATTGTATTGTAATAGTAATATAATAGTTCAGGAGATTTCGTTTCATTTCTCATTTAGTTTTAATTTAGGTTTGTTTGTTTGTAAAATGATATATAAATAATTTAAATATATATAAATAATTTAAATAAATAAATATTAAATTAAATAATATTAATATATAAATAATAAATAAATAATAAATAAGGAGTCTTTATGTCGCGTTACCGAGGACCTCGTTTCAAAAAAATACGCCGTTTAGGGGCTTTGCCTGGACTAACAAAAAAAAAGCCTAGAACCGGAAATGATCTTAAAGCCCAATCACGCTCCGGGAAGAGATCTCAATATCGTATTCGTCTAGAAGAAAAACAAAAATTGCGTTTTCATTACGGTATTACAGAACGACAATTACTTAAATACGTTCGTATCGCCAGAAAAGCCAAAGGTTCAACAGGTCAGATTTTACTACAATTACTTGAAATGCGTTTGGATAACACCCTTTTTAGATTGGGGATGGCTCCAACTATTCCTGGAGCCCGCCAATTAGTTAATCATAGACATATTTTAGTTAATGGCCATATAGTAGATATACCGAGTTATCGTTGCAAACCCCAAGATACTATTACGGCAAAGGATGAACAAAAATCTAGAGCTCTTATTCAAAATTATCTTGATTCATCCCCCCCTGAAGAATTGCCCAAACACTTGACTCGTGACCCATTTCCATATAAAGGGTTAGTCAATCAAATAATAGATAATAAGTGGGTCGGTTTGAAAATAAATGAATTGCTAGTTGTAGAATATTATTCTCGTCAGACTTAGTCCTAACTAAAATACAAAGTATAAAAGTTCGGACAATTTGGTCTCTTTCTTTCATCAAAGTAAATTTATTTAAGGATTAAAGTGCTGGGTTTGATACCCATTTTATCCCACTCATATATTCTTTCCCATCTCGAATCTAACTGTTATAATAATGGTATTTCATTTCTTGTTGTTTGATATTTTACAGTTAAGAATGTTGGTGAATTAGGTCAAAGTACGGAAAGAGAGGGATTCGAACCCTCGGTAAACAAAAGCCTACATAGCAGTTCCAATGCTACGCCTTGAACCACTCGGCCATCTCTCCTACACAATTATTATGACTCAAAAACCGAAAAAATAGCGAACCTTTTAAAAAATATAAAATATTAAGCTTTAATATTTTCATATTTTGATAGGTATAACCAACCAAAGAATTCTATTCTATAACTAATAATAATAGAGTAAGTTTTTAGAAAAAGCTTTCCTCGAAGAATTCAAGTTAAAACAATGTTTTTTCTTGTGAAATTATCAAAATAGATATATTGAGTCATATTTGTTCAGACGATGTTCCTACCCTTTTTTAAAAATCTTAAATCAAATCGGATATAAAAATATCAGATAGTTATATTAATAATATTTCTATACAGTTATATATTTATATACACATATATACCTACCACCGAATTGGAACAAATTAATTGATTGATGAGTTTAAGTAAAAAAGAAAAAAATATAATTAAGTATAAGTTTTGTATCTTTATTTCATTTTTTTGTTTGGAACTTAATATGTTTTTATGTTATTTCGTACTGTACAAATCCTTTGTTTGGGGAATCCTTTTTCCACAAGAGGTAATGAGAATTCTTATAGAATGGATTGATACCTATGTCTAGATCGCGAATAAATGGAAATTTTATTGATAAGACCTTTTCAATTGTGGCCAATATCTTATTACGCCTAATTCCGACAACTTCGGGAGAAAAAGAGGCATTTACTTATTACAGAGATGGTGTGATTTGATTTTTATTTTTCTGCTTCTAGTTTGAGGAGAAAGACACATGATTTGAAATATAAAGAACAAATATTCTTATTCTATATTAAAAAAAATCGACGCTTGTTGAAGGTGAAGTTTAGAAATAGAACAATTCCTTCTGTCGTGTATCCCCGATTGATGCAGCCTCAAATACTCTGCTTCAATTATCAATTTGAGTATTAGTATTGAGCGGAAGGTTACACTTGTGTGTTCTGTATTACAGGTCAATCCTACTTCCTAGTAAGAAAGTCCCAACAGGCGGCATAGGGGAAAAAGCACTATACCTAGCAATCGACAACACGAAAGCTTTGTAAAAATGACTTACTGATTCCCTTCTCTTATCTAGATTGGGACTAACAAGAATGGTTGGGACAACAAACATCCATCTCATTGGTCCTTTGGATACCCGTATAACCATCAAAGACTGTTGAAGTGAATATTTCCTGGAAATTAGGGGGCGTTGAGGACAAAGTAATTGTTGGAGCTATCTTTTTTATATTAGTATCAAGGCGTTTGATATTAGTACAAGTTCTTGCGCAAGAAGGTTGGCTAGAGATTTTTTGTAAAAACACTAGCCCCACTCAGTTCATAATGAGACTATTTCAACCTTGTGTATTATTCCGTGTATTTGTTTATTCTCATTATGCGTATTTAAAGGAGGAGCCGTATGAGATGCAAATTTCACGTACGGTTCTGGAACGGAGATTCGTTGAATCGAATGACGACCGTAACGGATGTTAGCTCAATCCGAAGGAAATTATGCAGAAGCTTTACAGAATTATTATGAAGCTATGCGACTAGAAATCGACCCCTACGATCGAAGTTATATACTCTATAATATAGGCCTTATTCACACAAATAATGGGGAACATACGAAAGCTTTAGAATATTATTTCAGGGCATTAGAACGAAACCCATTCTTACCCCAAGCTTTTAATAATATGGCAGTGATCTGCCATTACGTGCGACTATCTCCGCTATAGAAGGAAACAGAAGGAAAGGGTAAGACCCTCCTTTTTAGTAAATACTAAAAAAAATAGGCTCACTACATATACATCGTCTAAAATGCCGATTTTTTGAGCTGTAGGAAAGAAAGAGATTTCATAGAAATTTTAAAATATGAAGAAATTAAGAGATGCCTAGATACTTTTTTCTATGTCGTCTATGGATAAAAATTTTTAATTGATAGAGAGGAAGCACCGTAAAGATCAATTAACGAGGTTTTGGGCCAATACATTAATAAAAAACTGCTTATTTATGCCTATATAAGATAGATAAAAGTTAGGAATTAACTTATGTAATAGAGTTGATCCACTAAGGTATGGAGTGGCGGTGTAGGATCAGATCCCAAAGATAGTAAGTCTTTTCTTTCTTACTTTTTTTTTATAAAGGAAAGTCTTTCTCAAAGATTCTATATAAATTGTAATATGAAATAGAGATAGTTACCTTGCCGAAAATACTAACGATAGGGGTAAATCCCTATACTTTATTTTTCTGGAGGTGGGAGAAAAGATAAAACGCAAACAAAACTGATTATTAATCAAATCCAATTTTTTTAATTAAAAAAAACTGACAGTTTGAAACTCATCCGATTAACTTCTTTTGTTTTGGTTACCCCGAACAATCTATGAGAAATCTTATTCCTTCTTATAGGTAAAAAAAAAGGACACCAAAAGAATCGACTGCGGAGCCGTATGAGGTAGGAAAGTCTCAAGTACGGTTCTAAGGGAAGGAATTTACCCGCCTATTCCGACCGGGGAGAACAGGCCATACGACAGGGAGATTCTGAAATTGCGGAGGCTTGGTTTGATCAAGCCGCTGAGTATTGGAAACAAGCTATAACGCTTACTCCTGGGAATTATATTGAAGCGCATAATTGGTTGAAGATCACGGGACGTTTCGAATAAAAAAAGTTTTTGTTATTGGTCCATTAATAAAATGGAAGTTTTCTTCTGGGAAGAACTAAGAAAAAAATTTCATTATATCCCTTATCAGATCTTTCTAGTTTGTCTGATATTTCATAAGGATAAGGTCTAGACAAATACAGTACATAATCTATTTATTTTTTTCTTCTATTATTAGGAGCTATTAAATTACTTTACTATTTCAAATATAAAATTCTTTATTTACTATTTCATTTCTTTTTTTTTATTTCTATCATATTATTCATCGATTCGAATTATTAATTACATTTAAAATTTAACGATGAAATAAATATATTAAGACATAGAAATATAAATGAAATATAAATTCTAATTTTCTAATAAAATTCCTATAAAAAAAAATGGAAATATTTGATACTAGTTGATGAGAGTTAGGTCGGAAACATAACAAAGTAAGGACAATGCAATTACTTTAGGGTATTCAAATTAAATGGAATCAAATCTACTATGAATTGGCGATCAGAACGTATATTAATAGAACTTATAACAGGCTCTCGAAAAATAAGTAATCCAAAATAAGAAATTTCGGCTTAGGCATTATCCTTACTATAATTTTCATTAGTATATTAGTCGTTTTTAGCATTTTTATAAATGGAATAATAATTATTCCAAAATATGTATATGAAAATAGTAGAAAAACAAAACCTTTGAATAATTGGATATTTCTTAGTAATGACTAACGACTGTTAGTGTGATTTTAAATAGTTAGAATAAGAGTATTATAATTATAATATAGAGTAAAACATTAAGGATCCACATATAATACTTTAGAATTGAGATACGAATCGTCTAAGTTGGACAATAAAAAAGTTTTGATCTTAATTCAAAAGGGTCCGTTGGGCGCCACACTTCTATGTCATAATATATTCGAACACTTGCCCTGGATCAACTTCCAGATCATAATTGCTCTAGTAAATAACTTAAAAAAAAAAATAGAAAGATGGGAGATACAAGTCAAAAAAATGCATTCTAAATATCTCTCAGAGGTTCACCAATTATTAAAATGTTGGCAGGTCTCTTTGTATGTCTTGTCCGGAAAGAGGAGGACTCAATGATTATTCGTTCGCCGGAACCAGAAGTAAAAATTTTGGTAGATAGGGATCCCGTAAAAACGTCGTTTGAGGAATGGGCCAGACCCGGCCATTTTTCAAGAACAATAGCTAAAGGCCCTGAAACTACTACTTGGATCTGGAACCTACATGCTGATGCTCACGATTTCGATAGCCATACCAGTGATTTGGAGGAGATCTCGCGCAAAATTTTTAGTGCTCATTTTGGTCAACTCTCCATCATCTTTCTTTGGCTGAGTGGTATGTATTTCCACGGTGCTCGTTTTTCCAATTATGAGGCATGGCTAAGCGATCCTACTCACATTGGACCTAGTGCCCAAGTAGTTTGGCCAATCGTAGGCCAAGAAATATTGAACGGTGATGTAGGCGGAGGTTTTCGAGGAATACAAATAACCTCCGGATTTTTTCAGATTTGGCGAGCATCCGGCATAACTAGTGAATTACAACTTTATTGTACCGCAATTGGTGCATTAGTCTTTGCAGCATTAATGCTTTTTGCTGGGTGGTTTCATTATCACAA